CATTTAGAAATTGGTTAATCGGTAAAGATACATGTACTTGATGTCCTGCCCAAGAAAGAGACCCAAGTCCTAGTAGCCCTGCCAAATGGTGATTCAACATAGATTCTACATCTTGGAACCAAGCCAATTTTGGAGCAGCTTTGTGATAATGAAACCAACCAGCAAAAAGCATTAAGGCTGCAAAGACCAATGCACCAATTGCAGTACAATAGAGTTGTAATTCACTAGTTATTCCAGATGCTCGCCAAATCTGAAAAAAACCAGACGTTATTTGTATTCCTCGGAAACCTCCACCTACATCACCATTCAATATTTCTTGGCCTACTATTGGCCAAACTACCTGGGCACTAGGTCCAATGTGAGTAGGATCATTTAGCCATGCTTCATAATTGGAAAAACGAGCACCATGGAAATACATGCCACTCAGCCAAAGAAAAATAATGGAGAGTTGCCCGAAATGGGCACTAAATACTTTTCGGGAAATCTCCTCTAAATCACTAGTATGGCTATCGAAATCATGAGCATCAGCATGTAGGTTCCAGATCCAAGTAGTAGTATCAGGTCCCTTAGCTATCGTTCTTGAGAAATGACCGGGTTTTGCCCATTGCTCGAAAGAAGTTTTTATGGGATCCCTATCTACCAAAATTTTGACTTCTGGTTTCCGCGAACGAATAATCACTGAGTCCTCCTCTTTAATCATTGAGTCCTCCTCTTTCCGGACAAGACATACAAAGAGACCCGCCAACATAAAAGATAATTAGTGAACTTCGGAGAGATGTTTATATTGAATTTCTTTCTCTTCTATCTCCCATCTATCTATTCTATATTTTCTTTAGTTATTCACTAGAACAGAACAATTATGATCCGGAAGTTAATCCGGGGCAAGTGTTCGGATCTATTATGACATAGCAGTAAGGCGCTCAACGGACCTTTTTAAAATCTTCAAAAACTTTTTCTGGACTTTGAATTGAATGACGTTCAATAATTTTTTTGTCCAACCTATTATATTCAGATTTGACTTAGAGGTTGCTAGATGGAATTCATTTCACTTTTTGTCTTTCTTGCATATCTTACATAGAAGATATTCTTATGTAATTAGAATAAATTTCAAATCACGTGAGCTGTTATTAGCATTACTAGGCAACATATGGCTATTTCTATTTGGTTTTTAGTTTAGAAGATATCTTTTATTGGTTTGAATAGCCGAAAAAACTCTCTACTATAATCTACTTATCAATTATCTCTACGAAATCCCAGAGGAAATAGAAGGATTTTAGAATAGATATAGTGATAGTGAAATCTTTTGATTGGTTTTTCCTATAGAAATGATCTGTTTTATTTCACCGATTGGGACAACTATAACAAATCAATATAGATTATAGATTAAGAATTTTTTTGATATTAATTAATATCAAAAATAGAGAAATAAATTATATATATATTATATATAGATAGATGGATTCTGTATATCTTCTATATTGTCTCTCTTTAGATAATATAGAAGATATACAGAAAAAAATAAGAATAAATTGAGATGAGAATAGAAAAATAAACAGAGTGTTCTTATTCAAAACGCCCCGTGATCTTCAACCAATTCTGTGCTTCAATATAATTACCTGGGGTAAGGGCTATAGCTTGTTTCCAATATTCAGCAGCTTGATCAAACCAAGATTCCGCAATTTCAGAATCTCCCTGTCGAGTGGCCTGTTCTCCGCGGTCGGAATAGGTGAGTAAATTCCTTCCCTTAGAACCGTACTTGAGAGTTTCCTGACTCATACGGCTCAACAGTCAATTCTTTTGATCTTCCTTTTTTTTTTCTTTTTTTTGGAATAAACCAAAAGAAAAGGGGTTAATTACATGAGTTTCAAACTTGAATTTGGATTAATAAATAATTTCATCCTTTTTTATAGTTTTATCTTTTCTCCTACCTTCAGAAGAATAAAGCATCGCCATTAATTATAAGTTTCTGACAGGTAACTATCTCGATTTCATATTTCATTTTCAGATATGATATCTAAATTTCTATAGAATCTTTGAGAAAGACTTTTCTTCATAAGATCATAAGAAAAGACTTACTATCTTTGGGATCTGATACTACACCGCTGCTCAAATAGGGGATCAACTTTATTACATAAGTGGATTCCTAACTCTTCTATCATGATATAAGTAAGCAGTTCTTGTTGTATCGGCCAAAAACCTTGTTAATTGATCTTTACGGTGCTTCCTCTATCAATTAGATCTTTTATCCATAGAAAAAAAGTATCTAGGCATATATCTCTTCATATTTCGACTTCTATGAAGTTTCTTTCTTTGCTACAGCTGATAAAAATCGTTGTTTCGAACGATATATATGTAGAAAGCCTATTTTATTTTTGTCGAATATTTCTTATTTATTATATTAGTATTAGCGGATTTGCTCGTTCTTTTCTTTTTTTTCTATTCTATAGTGGAGATAGTCGCACGTAATGACAGATCACGGCCATATTGTTAAAAGCTTGAG